ATAGTTATAGTAGGATATCTGAAATAGATCAAATTAGTAGATTGTGTCTCACGCATATACTTTGAAAAAATGGAATAATTCAAGCAAAAAAACATGTTGATTATATCAAAATTAGGAAGCAACAAGAATAAAAATTCGTCATGGGTAGAGACGCTATTGCTGATATAATAACTTCGATAAGAAATGCTGACATGGGTAAAAACGGAACAGTTAGAATAGCATCTACTAATATAACTGAAAACATTGTTAAAATACTCCTACGAGAAGGGTTTATTGAAAATGTTAGAAAACATCAGGAAAGTAACAAATATTTCTTGGTTTCAACCTTGCGACATAGAAGAACTAGGAAAGGAATATATAGAACTATTTTAAAACGTATCAGTCGACCGGGTCTACGAATCTATTCCAACTATCAACAAATTCCTAAGATTTTAGGCGGAATGGGGATTGTAATTCTTTCTACTTCTCGAGGCATAATGACAGATCGAGAAGCTCGACTAGAAAGAATTGGAGGAGAAATTTTGTGTTATATATGGTGATCCTACTCTGGTATCCTAATTTTATCTCTAACTTCCTATTTGTTTGTGAAATAGAGAGGAAAGGTGAGTTATATAACTCTTCCTCCATTAGTTGATACTTCAAGGGAGGTTTACCTGGAATGAAAGAACAAAAATTGATTCATGAAGGTTTAATTACTGAATCACTTCCCAACGGTATGTTCCGGGTCCGTTTAGATAATGAAGATCTAATTTTAGGTTATATTTCAGGTAGGATCCGGCGCAGTTTTATACGGATACTGCCAGGGGATAGAGTCAAAATTGAAATAAGTCGGTATGATTCAACCAAGGGACGTATAATTTATAGACTTCGCAGCAAAGATTCGAACGATTAGATGATTTTTGAAAAAATTCCTTTCATAGGGATACAATTCAAAGTTCAAAAATACAAGAGACTTCTTTTCTTCCAAAGAATAGATTCAAATTAAGATAAGGAGTGAGGTGAGATATATGAAAATAAGGGCTTCCGTTCGTAAAATTTGTGAAAAATGTCGACTGATCCGTAGGCGCGGGCGAATTATAGTGATTTGTTCCAATCCGAGACATAAACAGAGACAAGGATAATCTTTCTAAAAAAAACTTTCTAAAGGGGGTCCCTACAAAAATAAAAGAAAGGATTTGTTTTAACATAAAATGGATATCTCCGTATCTTTCTGTATATTTCTGATTCATATTTATGAGATGATAAAATATGGCAAAACTTATACCAAAAATGGGTTCACGTAGGAATGGACGTATTGGTTCGCGTAAGAATGGACGTAGAATACCAAAAGGAGTTATTCATGTTCAAGCGAGTTTCAACAATACCATTGTAACTGTTACAGATGTACGAGGCCGAGTGGTTTCTTGGTCCTCCGCCGGTACTTCTGGATTCAAAGGCACAAGAAGAGGGACACCCTATGCAGCTCAAGCCGCTGCTGTAAATGCCATTCGTACTGTTGTTGATCAGGGTATGCAACGAGCCGAAATTATGATAAAAGGTCCTGGTCTCGGAAGAGATGCAGCATTACGAGCCATTCGTAGAAGTGGTATACTATTAAGTTTCGTGCGTGATGTAACACCTATGCCGCATAATGGATGTCGACCTCCTAAAAAAAGACGTGTGTAGAAATAAGAATTAAACGTATTTCAAGAGAAATAAATGATTCAATGATCTGATCAAATAATAATATTAGTATGGTTCGAGAGGAAGTAACAGGATCCACTCGAACACTACAGTGGAAATGTGTTGAATCAAGAGTAGACAGTAAGCGTCTTTATTATGGTCGTTTCATTCTGTCCCCACTTATGAAAGGTCAAGCTGATACAATAGGTATTGCCATGCGAAGGGCTTTACTTGGGGAAATAGAAGGAACATGTATCACACGTGCAAAATCTGGGAAGGTGCCGCATGAATATTCTACAATAGTGGGTATTGAAGAATCAGTACATGAAATTTTAATCAATTTGAAAGAAATTGTATTGAGAAGTAATCTGTATGGAGTTAGAGACGCATCCATTTTCGTCAGGGGTCCTAGATACGTAACCGCTCAAGATATCATCTCACCACCTTCTGTAGAAATAGTTGACACAACACAGCATATAGCTAACCTGACGGAACCGATTGATTTGTGTATTGGATTACAAATCAAGAGAAATCGCGGATATCGTACAAACCCCACAAATAACTCTCAAGATGGAAGTTATCCTATAGATGCTGTATCCATGCCTATTCGAAATGCGAATCATAGTATTCATTCTTATGGGAATGGTAATGAAAAACAAGAAATACTTTTTCTAGAAATATGGACGAATGGAAGCTTAACTCCTCGGGAAGCACTTTATGAAGCTTCTCGTAATTTGATTGATTTATTTATTCCTTTTCTACATGCGGAGGAAGGGGGCATTCGTTTCGAGGAAAATAAAAACAGGTTTACTCTACCCTCTTTTACCTTTCAAAATGG